TTGCCGGAAATATATCGTATGCATCGATATGAAAATAAAATATTTGATACGCGAAGCCATGATTTGATGGATTTCTTTTTCTATAGATATATCATATTTTATAGAAATAATAGAAATGTAAATTGATCTTCTCTTGTGTTCGAAAAAAGAATATTAAAAAAAAAAAAAAAATGACTTGTATGTTGGAGCTTGGAATAAGCCCTTCCGCGTGGAGAAAGGGAATAGCAAATTATTCCTATAGAACCTCTAGGAACAGGAGGATTTAATCGTAAATATCGACAGATTCTTACGGAGTACAAACCAAAGAAGTATTAAAAACAAAAATGAAAAAAAAAGATCCACTGTTCGAATTTCATCTCTATCGAATTTGAATATCAGAATAGTGGATATAGTTATGATTCAATGGGTTAGGTCCACTTACTTTTTTTTAATCTTTCCCAATTTTTTTTGATTGATTGGAATAATCGAAAATAGCAATATCTGGGAATTAAAGAATATATCATTATTCATTAAAAAAAAGAGACTAATAAAAATGTTCCACTTTCTAACTAGAATTAGTTTACTATAATTTGAATTCATTAGAATGATAACAATAACTTATTAAAATTCATAATTCCATTTTCTAATGAAATTCTACGATTCCTTAGTTTTTTTTATTAGAAATAAAAACAATATCTCTATTCTTCCTTCAAATACGAATACTACTGCTGGAGTTTTATGAAAAAGGTACAAAGCCCCTTATCGGATTTGAACCGATGACTTACGCCTTACCATGGCGTTACTCTACCACTGAGTTAAAAGGGCTCCGCTTGATTCAATTCCTTATTCAGGAATAAGCCAATATGAGTCTAGTACATATATTTGTTACTGCGTATACTTCTTATATAGATAAGATTAGAATATATGCACATAGATATAGATATTATCTACATAGCGACTCATTAAGAAAAAATTCGATTTACCTAGTGAATAGAATATAGTTAATAAAAGGGTTTATTGATATTAGATTTGATAAATATCAATGTAATGAATTATTTCAAAACCGATTCGAATTCGAATTGAAGTCATCCTCATCATAACGAAATTCATTGTATTGAGTATTGATACATGTACCCACCAATTCAAATATTTTATCGAATCATTGAAAAATGGATTTCTATTTTCCTGTCCTTCAACCAATTCTTATTGAAAATACAAAAATTTTCAATAACTTGTTTATCCCTATCCTTCTACCCGATTTTCAGATTGATTATCGGTTTTTTCCGGCTTAGGATGAAATAGAGATATACCTACCGAATCTTAACAATGAATAAAAGTGAAAGAAATTCAGTTTTAACCCCCCGCCTTTTCCAGCAAACCAATCATTCCCTGAAAGGATCCTATCCTTCTTTCGCATTACTCATCCTATTTTTCTTTTTTGGAATTATAGATTGGCGATTGGAATGAACAATTTCGAAATCGTAATGATGAACCCCCAAATTCTATGGTATGGAATTCTATTATGAAAAATGGAAAGATCCTTCTGATCGAATCATATCATTCCAATCTATTGACAATTAAAAAAAAAACTGTTTATACTATGTTCATAGTATAACGGCGGTCGGGAAAGTAGGCCCCCATCGTCTAGTGGTCCAGGACATCTCTCTTTCAAGGAGGCAACGGGGATTCGACTTCCCCTGGGGGTAGGGTACTACGAAAGGAAGTTGATCATGGATTATAAAAAAAGACTTAAATTGATTCTTCCTGGGTCGATGCCCGAGCGGTTAATGGGGACGGACTGTAAATTCGTTGGCAATATGTCTACGCTGGTTCAAATCCAGCTCGGCCCAATAATTTGCCGATCCACCATGAAATGAAATAACCCATTTGTTGTTCTCCGGAAATGGCCGATGTGCTCGGATACGGAAGGAAGAAAATAAAATATGATAAATATCTAGCGCTCTTTTTTTCCGTACCATATTACATTACATATATATAAATATATATATAATATAAATATATTTCGGAAGTTCGAATCTTGATAATGATCTAGATTCATATCAGGATCTCTAAGTATAAAGTATAAGGAAAGGATTAAAGTAAAAGATTAAAGTAAATAAAAAAGAGTCTTTGTTTTTTATTGATGATTGATTCATTTTTGAATTGATTTGGCAATAACGAACGGATTACGAGTAATCCGTGTCGATCTCTCTAAATAAAGTGCGTATTGATATATATCAATAATATATATAAGTCCCGCCTCTGTCAGTTATAGCAAAACGATTCTCTAATCTAAAATCGAAAAAGAAAGGGTTTGAATGAAATCATAAGAATATCTATGCTGTACGCCCTTTTCCCTGGGATTGTAGTTCAATTGGTCAGAGCACCGCCCTGTCAAGGCGGAAGCTGCGGGTTCGAGCCCCGTCAGTCCCGATGGATACAAATCCAAAAAAAAAAGACATTAATTCATTTCGTGTGTGAAAGGGAATCAAAATAACAATAAAAATAACAAACAAAATCTCATTCCTAACAGTGATCCTTCTTTTTTTTCTTTCTTCGTCGGAACCTTTATCTTAAAGTTAAAGTAAAAAAAAAAAGAAACGGAATTTTTGATTGCATCGGAAACAACATTTTTGGAATTTGGTATGGATAAAAGATCTTCCTATGTTATACTATTCAATTCTCGACGATGAATCGATTTGATAGCTCAGATATTGTTATTCATGATATTGATCCCCATTTGATATCATCGAGATGTAATTTATACCATTGAATTTACCGACGAAAGATTTATCATCTCTATGGGATTAAATCCCGAGTTATTTATTGGAAATTAAAGAGAAATAAAGCATAGAGATTATGGAAGTAAATATTCTCGCATTTATTGCTACTGCACTGTTCATTCTAGTTCCTACTGCCTTTTTACTTATAATTTACGTAAAAACGGTAAGTCAAAGTGACTAATTTTACTTAAACAAACATGATTTCTTAATTCATGTCAATGCAATGCAATGAAAAAAAAAAAAAAAGATTCCATTTTTGGTCTTAAGGTTTAAATGAAATAATCGGACTAGAATCAACAGAATCCTATGAAATCCGGATAGTATGGTAGAAAGAAATCGATTTGATTTCTTTCTACCATATTATCCATCTATTATTGTAGTGTAAAAAGTTTTACTCTATAAAATAATATGGATCAATCCACAATATGTATCTTCATATTCATATATATCTTCTTATTTATATATTATAGAATCTCAATTACATTATATGTAATGTACATAGCATAGTATCCCAATTTTCTTCTTTGGTTCATCTATTTGATTTGTATTGGTTCCAATCAATCTGTAATAATCCAAAAGCAACTCTTATTCTTCCTATTCGAATTTATGGATTTATGATTCTTTTCAATACCAATCCCGGTATCATATAAAAAAATCAAGTAATCTTTTTAGCATTTCCAAGAAGTAATTGATTAAATAGTTGTTATTAAATAGTTAACAGATGGTCCGGGGTTTCGATGAGAAGCTTTTTCCGTATTTCGAAAAGATTGGTGGTAAAACCCAACCCATTTTTTTTTTAACATTTGAACCATGATTGCAAATGAGTTCAATAAAGAAAGCATAAATCCAATTTCGAACCAAAAAAAAAACAAAAATACAAATAAAAAAAGAAAACAAGCAAGTGGTAAGGTAAATACGTAATATGGTATTCGCCTAAGGCAACGCCAACATCTTATTATGTGTAGTATCTCGTTAGACAACTCCTATGTCGATTTTGTTTCCTATCGAACTTGTGTATCCGCTTAATAACCAATAACAAAACTATATATATAGTTCTCTCTTTTTTGAAAAAAGAAAAGGAGTGTTAGAGGGGGTTTCCGTGGTTCCTCATTTTCGATATATAACTTTGGTAAGAGCCAGTTCATCTAAATAGAAATCTTAGAAAGAATTCGGTTGGAATAGGAATCCATTTCCTATTTTTTTTATCCCCTTGACACGAACATGGGAATAATTCAAATATTTGTTTGATTGAAAGAGTTTTTTGTATTTCTATATTATGCATAGAATACATTACACCACTCGAATACAATAGACAGACTTCCGAAATGCAGATATATTTGAATTCAATTAATTGGTATTAATTAAATACAAATACTTAAATTCAATAGTATAAAAAATTTCAGAACCCAGCTATAAAACAATTGATACAGTTTGATCCCTTAACTCAATTAGTAGGACCTTTAAAGTCCACTTCTTCCCCATACTACGAGAGAAAGGGAAAATGTAAAAACTAACATTAAAGCAGCCCAAGCAAGACTTACTATATCCATGTCGATTTTTTCTCCTATCTCTATCAACAATATCAATATGAAGGAATTATTTCAGTGTTGTTCACTAATTCTTCTGGTTTTATTTTCTTTTTTTTTTTTGTTTTTGTATTGTATTAATCACTAATAATACTATAAACCATAATAATAGTGGAATCGCTGGTACAGAGTCAAAAAGGGATTCTATTCTGGCCTAACACTATTAACACGAAACAATCCAATAAATCCAATTAGAAAGAACGTCTAACAAGTTTTTATCTGATTTCTAGTAGAATCGGAAAAAATTACGGATAAACAAAATATCCGGAAACTTCCTTGGAAGTATTAAGGAAATTTTTGTTACTAACAGGTAGGAATACAAAGACCTATGTTTTTCTTTTGTTTCCTCTCATTTTATTAAAATGTAGAATATATATATAGAATCAAGACAGATTACTTTGCATACTCTTATTTCCATTTGAGTAATCCTTACTGTCTCCCGATTCATTCTCTAAAACAATCAAATCAGAAGAAAGCCTATTAAATAAACTATTTCTTTGACTAGAGGTTACCGAAAAGAAATCTTTTCTTTTTTTTAATCTTTTTTATTCTATTAGAATTCTAATAGAATAAAAAAGATTAAAAAAGATTAATTAATTCCATTTTTTTTATTAAATAAAAATATTATATTAAAATAAGAACTATTAAAAAAAAAAAAAAGAAAGCCAATTAGCTATTCAATCTAACTAATATTGAATAACTGCCGGAACGCTCATAGACTTTCATGAGTCTGTATGCAAGGTTTCTTCTGCCCCTTCCCCAACTAAAAATGGAATTAGATTCTCTGTCCGACCTATCCATCCCTATCCAATCTAATTCAAGACCCGGTCAGTAGACGGACACTACAGTAGTAATGGAGTAAAGGGACTATCATCTCAAGATTTATCGATTCCTTTTCACTACTATAATCTTTCCTTGAGTCCGTGACGCAAAGATTTACAGCATTTTAGGGAGCAACCCCCCCCCCATGCTTAGAATTTAGAATCAAAGAAGTCTCAAGAGTTCTTTTATCCTCTCCCGCTTTGCTTCTACTGTAAAAAAAATGCAAGTTTTCTATCAACAAAACGGAATAAACTAGTTCAATTCTCTTGTCGATCAGAGGCGACACCCGGATTTGAACTGGGGAAAAAGGATTTGCAGTCCCCCGCCTTACCGCTCGGCCATGCCGCCAAAACCATAAAAAAAAAAAAAAAAATATCTGAGAATACCCCCCCCCTTTTTTTTATTGAAAAAACAAACACGTGCACCTTCAGCGACAAACGCAAAAATGGAAGGACAAAATGGAACCGTTAACTATAAATTCCTGAACGATTCTTGAATTTGAATCGAGAATATGGTGTTTTGTCTTTATGAGATAAGAAAATCCAATTTGATACATAATTAATAAATATTGCTCTTTTTATTGAAAAAAAAATCCTTCTCCATTTCAATTATAACAGCAACTGTCAGTATATGTAAACCCCAGAACATAAATATTAATTTTTACACAGATAATATCTAATCGGGTATCTTATCCATATTCCGTATGGAATAGGTATACTCTAGAGAATTTATAATAAAATTCTCGTGCTCCCATTTTTTTTTTTAACAATTCATTTTCATTAAATAAATTGAATAGAAAATCTAAAATTACCACAACATGCTCTGTCCCGAACGAATAGGACCGCCATAAAGTAAGAGACATATATATAGATAGCTATAGCGAGAGTTAGATTTGTGCATGTTTAATAAATACAAGCTTTATTACGCACTCCAATCGTATTCTCAAATTTAAAAAAAAAAAGGGGGGGTAAAAAAAATCTCTCGTCTCTGCGAATTCTAATTCTTTTTTTAACAATTTTGAAAAGGGGTTAAGTGCTAAAAAAATCAATTCTATATTGTTTCTGATTATTAGATTGGGTATTTATCGAGCAGAGCAAATCCCGAGTTGATTTTTTTTTTCTGGTATCTAATCGAATTGAAATATGTAATATCATAACATAATAATGTTAGAAATGGAATCCATTTTTTTGTTTTGATATTCTTAAAAAAACCAGAAGTCTAGGTGGATTTTTTTAATTCCTTTCCATTTAGAATTTAGATTCTATCTGTTTGTTTTGTTGCAAATTCCAATTTGAGTATAAAATTCGATTCATTTTATTTTTTTTTTTTTTTTCCTCTTTTCATAACAGGTATTTCATATACGGAGTTAGTTAAAAAAAATTTCATGTGATTCAGTAAAAAGAACAGAAATTCCATTTTTGTTAAATCTATTCATGTGATTCGATGAAGAATGAGACAGCAAATCATGGGATATTTTCTATAAAATAGAAAGGGGAAATTGAAAATAAAATGATTGGGGGTGAAAATGCGGGAATGTCTACAATACCCGAGTTGAATCAGATACAATTTGAAGGTTTTTGTAGGTTCATTGATCGGGGCTTAAGAGAAGAACTTTATAAGTTTCCAAAAATTGAAGATCCGGATCAAGAAATTGAATTTCAATTATTTGCGGAAACATACCAGTTGGTAGAACCCTTGATAAAAGAAAAAGATGCTGTATATGAATCACTTACTTATTCCTCTGAATTATATGTATCCGCAGGATTAATTTGGAAAAGCAGTAAGGATATCCAAGAACAAACAATTTTTATTGGAAACATTCCTCTAATGAACTCTCTGGGAACTTCTATAGCAAATGGAATATATAGAATTGTAATCAATCAAATATTGCAAAGCCCTGGTATCTATTACCGGTCAGAATTGGACCATAACGGAATTTTGGTCTATACTGGCACCATAATATCGGATTGGGGGGGAAGATTAGAATTAGAGATTGATAGAAAAGCAAGGATATGGGCTCGTGTGAGTAGGAAACAGAAAATATCTATTCTAGTTCTATTATCAGCTATGGGTTCGAATTTAAGCGAAATTCTAGAGAATGTTTGCTATCCTGAAATTTTCTTGTCTTTCCTGAATGATAAGGAGAAAAAAAAAATTGGGTCAAAAGAGAATGCTATTTTGGAGTTTTATCAACAATTTGCTTGTGTAGGCGGAGATCCAGTATTTTCTGAATCTTTGTGCAAAGAATTACAAAAAAAATTTTTTCAACAAAGATGTGAATTAGGAAGGATTGGTCGACGAAATATGAACCGAAGGCTGAATCTTGATAT